TATGAAAAGTAAAAAGGGGTAAAGTACCCTTATGTTGGCTTTTTTCTAAATGTAAGTTTTCTTCTTCTGCCTGTAAAAAAGGAATAAATAAATCAATCAAATGCCGAGAGGCTTCATGAAGTGCTTCTTTAGGAGTTAAACTCCCATTTGTCCATATTTCTAGAAAAAGTATCTCTTGCTTTTCATTCCCATTTCCATAAGAATGAACACTATGATTCACATTTCGAACGGGCATGAATACAGCATCGATTGGATAACTTCCATTTTGAAAGTTATTTGGCGATTTTATACAGTAGCCACGAGTCCTTTCGATTTGTAAGCCAATACACAAGTCAATTGGTTCCGTTAGAATAGCTATATGCTGTGTATTATCAACGATTTGCACCGAAGGTGGTAAAATGATATCTTGAGCAGTTACATATCCAGGGCCTTTGACACAAATAGACGCGTCACAAGTTCCATACAAATTGCTTCTCAATACAATTTCTTTCAAATTCATTAAAATTTCATGTACTGATTCTTGAATCCCTGCTAAGGTAGAAAACTCGTGTGGTATTTTCTCAGATTTTGCGCGTGTGATACACGTTCCTTCTAGTTCTCCAAGCAAACCCCTTCGCATCGCAATGCCTATTGTGTCCGCTTGACCCTTCCTAAGCGGAGACATAATAAAGCGTCCATAAAAAAGACGTTTACTGTCGGCTCTTGATTCAACACACTTCCACTGTAGTGTCCGAGTAGATATTGTTACTTTCTCTCGAACCATAAGAATGTTTGTTATTTTTGATCAAATCATTGAATTATTTATTTCTCTTGAAATCTCTTCAATGTTTATATTTTTACAATGTTTACAATGTTTAGATTTTTACACACGTCGTTTTTTAGGGGGCCTGCAGCCATTATGTGGCATAGGAGTTACATCCCGGACGAAACTTAATAATATACCACTTCTACGAATAGCTCTTAATGCCGCATCTCGTCCGAGACCGGGGCCTTTTATCATGACTTCAGCTCGTTGCATACCTTGATCCACTACTGTCCGAATAGCATTTCCAGCTGCGGTTTGAGCAGCAAATGGTGTCCCTCTTCTTGTGCCCCTGAACCCGCACATTCCGGCGGAAGACCATGAGATCACCCGCCCCCGTACGTCTGTAACCGTCACAATAGTATTGTTGAAACTTGCTTGAACATGAATAACTCCTTTTGGTATTTTACGCGCATTCTTACGTGAACTAATACGGCCATTCCTGCGCGAACCAATTCTAGGTAAAGGTTTTGCCATATTTTATGTTATCATCTTATAAATAGAAGCCAGGTGTCTATGGATATATCCATGTCATGTCAAAATAAATCTTTTTTTTTATTTATATATCGGATGCCTTAAAGATTGCCTTAAAGATAAAGAAGATAAAGAGTCCCGGTTTCGAAGGACTAGCCTTGTCTTTGCTTATGTCTCGGATTGGAACAAATTACTCTAATTCGTCCCCGTCTACGTATTAGTCGGCATTTTTCACAAATTTTACGAGCGGAGGCCTTTATTTTCATATTTGTCATTCCTTAATTTTGAATATACATGTGTTTTTGAAGAAAATAAGTTTCGTTAAATTTTCCAATCTGGAATTATATCTCTATGAAAATGAAAGGAATAAGGAAGTTGAAAAAAAAAAAAACTACCTAATCATTCAAGATTAGATGTTCTCTGGTCGAATCATATCGGCTTACTTCCATTTTTATTTTTACTCTATGCCCTAGTAGTCTACGGATAAAACAAAACTATGTCGGATTTTTTCTGAAACAGAACCTAAAATCCGATCTTCATTATCGAAACAAACTTGAGAGATACCATTAGTAAGTGATTCAACAATTAAACCCTCTTGACTTGACTCTATTTTTATTCTTTCATTCCAGCTAAAACCTCGTGAAGTATCAAGTATCAATTAATATAATGCAGGAAAAATAATAAAAATAATATTAGAACCCTTTTCTTTCTTCTTTCTATTTTTTTTTTTTTTTTCACAAACAGAAAGTCCGGATAAAATTTTGATATCCGAGAGGAAAGATTACCATATATAACACAAGATTTCTCCACCGATTTTTTCTAGTCGAGCCTCTCGGTCTGTCATTATACCCCGAGAGGTAGAAAGAATTACAATCCCCATCCCGCCTAGAATTCTAGGAATTTTTTGATAGTTAGAATAGATTCGTAGACCAGGCCGACTTATTCGTTTTAAATTTAGATTAGTTCCATACGATCCTTTCCTATTTCTTCTATGTCGTAGAGTTAAAACAACAAAAAATTTCTTACCTTCCTGATGTTTCCTCACATTTTCAATAAAACCTTCTTGCAAAAGTATTTTAATAATTTTTTCGGTGATGTTAGTAAATGCTAGTCGGACAGTTCCTTTTCTATCCGTGTCCGCATTTCGTATAGAGGTTATTATGTCAGCAATAGTGTCTCTCCCCATGATAAACTAAATTTATTGGTGCCTCATAATTTTGATATAATCAACATATTTTTCTTTTTTTTTGTTTGTTTTCTTTTTATCATATGAATTCATTTTTTTTATTATTTTAGAGGTATATGCATGAACTCCAATCTACTAATTTCTTTCATTTTTAATTAATTTTTTTTAATTAATTTTCTAATTTATTCTAATTTACTTTAATTAATTCCATTCAAATACTATAACTATATCGGGGTCTCATCTTATATCTTACAATGTTTTATCTTACAATACTTCAGGTGCTAATGAAACTATTTTAGTGAAATTTAACTGTCTCAATTCCCGGGCGATTGCACCAAAAATTCTAGTTCCTTTTGGGTTTCCGTCTTGATCAATGACAACTGCAGCATTGTCATCATATCTTATTATTATGCCGTTGTCACGTTTGAGTTCTTTACAAGTACGTACAATTACAGCTCTGATTACTTCGGATCTTTCTAGAGGTGAATTTGGTACGGCTTCTTTGATTACAGCAACAATAATGTCACCGATATGTGCATATCGCCGATTACTAGTCCCCATGATTCGAATACATATTAATTTTCGGGCTCCACTGTTATCTGCTACACTCAAATGGGTCTGAGATTGGATCATATCATTTTTTTAATCTGTTATTTCAATGCAAAGGACAAAAAAAAAGAAATATTTTTGTTCAAAAAAAAACGTTCGATTTTTGTTTTTTTAATCCTAAAGGACCTTTTCCTTTGGTTTTTCTATTCCTATCTCGAAATAATGAATTGAGTTTGTATAGGCATTTTTGACGCTGCTATTGAAATAGCCTTTCTAGCTGTATTTTCTGTTACTCCGCCCATTTCATAAAGTATTCTGCCAGGTTTAACGACAGCTACCCAATATTCGGGGGATCCTTTCCCCGATCCCATACGTGTTTCCGTAGGTCTTGCAGTAACAGGTTTGTCAGGAAATATACGTACCCATATTTTTCCCCCGCGGCGCGCATTTCTTGTCATTGCTCGTCGTCCCGCTTCTATTTGTCTAGATGTAATCCAAGCGGGTTCAAGTGCCTGAAGAGCATATCTACCGAAAGAAATACAATTACCCCGATAAGACATTCCTTTCATTCTTCCTCTATGTTGCTTACGGAATCTGGTTTTTTTGGGGTTATAGTAGATGGTCGTTTATCAATTCCATCCCTACTACAGAACCGGACATGAGAGTTTCTTCTCATCCAGCTCCTCGCGAATGAAATGATTAAAAAAATATATATGTAATAATATACTATACTAAAGCATGGTATTTGGTGGGATTTCTCCTGTTATTCTAAATTTGTATTATTAGAAATTTGTATATTTTTGTATTATTCTATTTTCGATTCTATCGAATTTTATATGACTATGTATTCGATTTCTGGTTGTCATTCTGTTTATATATTTTATATAGTCAATATGTTATCAGATTGTTTTGTTTAAAATTGTTAAATTTAATAACATAAAAACCTTCGCGGGCGAATATTTACTATTTCAATAATTATTTTACTATTTCAATAATTATTTCATTTGTGGAAGTAATCCATTAGCTTTTAGAATAAAGACTAAATAGAAATGAATTGTCTACTGGTTCCTTTCTTTTCTTTCGCCATCCTGCCCAATAAATCAGTACTGATTTATTGGTTCCGTCGTCCCCATCACTTCCCAATTAATGGTTAGGTCCTACTTTTACAATGGAGTCCTGAATAAAATCAAATTGAATGAAATTTGTTATTGAGTCAATTTTCTCAGTCTTTATTGGCTCCAGGCTCTTGATTTTTTGTTCTATGAATAGATTCATTTAATTATAGATCAATCTCTATTGATGCTTTATTACATTCATTGGCTTTTATAAAATGAATCATAGACCTTACATATTGGAATCATATATCATTGATATTTTTTTTTCTTTTTTTTTCTTTCTTTCACCCTTCCATTTATCTGCATTATTTTCTATTTTGTTTTAGAATAAAATAATCAGATTGATTTTTTTTTCAGAAAAAAAAAATTGCAATTGCTGCAATTATATGATTATTATATCATATCTTGACTGCTTCTTTGAATCCAGATAATGCAAAGCGATGAGTTGGTTATTAGTTCTATATTGGTTATTAGTTCTATATTGGTTATTAGTTCTATACTTATTAATTCATAATAGGAGTCGGCCTATTTTTTTTTTTGAATCCTTTCCCTAAAAATAAAAAACCACCGAGTCACACACTAAGCATAGCAATTATCTTATATCAAATTAACAATCGAATTTTTTATTTTTTATTTAACCTTATAAAATTAGAGGTATTTCTTTTTTGTTTTGATTGAAGACAAAGAGGAATGAAAGAGTTTGTTCTTTGTGTTCTATCAATAGATAGAATGGAAATAGAAATGCAAGGTAATTACAAGTTTATTATTCTTTGTCTACAAATATCCAAATTTTGATGCCTAAGACACCATAAATAGTTCTAACTCCATAGGAACAATAATCAATTTTAGCTCGAATAGTTTGTAGAGGAACCCT